AGAACCGTACGTGAGATTTTCATCTCATACGGCTCCCCCCTTCTGTGCATAGTACTAAGGGGAATAATCCATGGAATCCAAATTTAACTATTCTCATTATGAACTGACAGGAGCTGGTATTTTTACAAGAAATCTCTAGCCAGCCTTCCCGCAAGAGGTTTTTTTAACACCAATCATATTAGTGCTAGATGGAAATGGTAACTCCAACAATTTCTTTGTCCTCAACGCCTCCTATTTTCAGGAATTAGTCACTTCAACGATCTTTGATGGTTATACGGGTATCCAAAGTACGAACGAGATGGATGTTTGTTGTCCCAACCATTCTTGTTAGTCCCGATACCAATAAGGAAAAGGGAAATTTATAACAAAGTTTTCGTATTGTTGATTCCTTGGTGTAGTGCTTCTTCCCCTATGCTGCCTATTGGTACTAGTGGAATAGGATTGACCTACAATATAGAACCCATAGGTGTAACCTTTCGCTCAATACTCAAATTAACAATTGAAGCATCCGAGGCTGCATCAATCGAGGATACACGACAGAAGGAATTGTTCTATCTTCAAACTCACCTTCACCAAGCGTAGGTTTATTTCAATAATTTGGTTCTTTCTATCCCGAATCACATATCTTTCTCATAATACTGAAGTCTAAAAAAAGAAGAAAAAAGAATCAAATCGCACCATCTCTGTAATAGGTAAATGCCTTTTTTTCTCCTGAAGTTGTCGGAATTATTCGTAATAGAATATTGGCTACAATTGAAGAGGTCTTATCAATAAAATTTACATTTATCCGAGATCTAGGCATAATTAGCAATCCTTTCTATAATCTATAATTAGAATTCTTTTCATTACCCTTCGGGGAAAATGATCCCACAAACAAAGGAATTGTACAATACGAAATAACATAAAACAGACTAATTCTAAAAATGTGGACCTTCCGCTCAAATTGTCCCATTTTGTTTGGACAAGGAGAGATATGAAATATTTGAATCAGATTGGATTTCATTACAATTTCGTAGTATACCAATGAACGGAACTATTACTATTTCATCTAAGATTTCGTCTAAGTTGAATAACCAAGGACTTTCTTTTACTACGGATTTTGATAACTCGAGAAGTTTTGATTTGGTTATGATCCAAAGAGGAAAAAGAATAATTATTCCATGATAAAATAGAGTAGAGTAACCATCCGTTTTGTTTACATGACGATCCATGGGGTAGCTGATGAGAGAAGTTGGTGTTGAGAAATAGGAAATTTGAAAGGAATTATTCCTATGGAACCATTGATCGGTCATACCTGTACTGCAATAATATGAATGACTCGCTATTCACTCGGTTTCTGGTCAATAATAAGATTATGTAGGAGAGATGGCCGAGTGGTTCAAGGCGTAGCATTGGAACTGCTATGTAGGCTTTTGTTTACCGAGGGTTCGAATCCCTCTCTTTCCGTTTCTGTTAATTCACCAACGTGACCGACCACAATGTATCAAATCAAATAACAACTGATACCATTATTCCAGCAATAAGACTTTTATTTGATAGAAATTCTCTATTTCAGAAATTCTCTATTCCTAATTACATTACTGCGGTACGTAAAATACAAATATCGGAAAGAACAAAAAAGAAAAAAAAATCCTACTGCTGATCTATTTGTAATACGTGAATGAGAAAAATGCGGATCAAGGCCCTTAGATCTATTTACTTCGTCGAAAAGAGGGCAAAATTCTCTGAATCTTTCTTTGTTATTTTCGTTAGGTTCAAGTCTGGCGGGAATAATATTCTACGACTAACAACTCATTTATTTTCAAACCGATCCATTTACTATCTATTATTTGATTTACTAATCCTTTATATTGGAATGAGTCAATAGTCAAATGTTTTGGCAATTCCTCGGGGGGGGGTGAAGCAATATAATTTTGAATCAGAGCTTTCGATCTTTGTTTATCCTTCGTAGTAATAATATCTCGGGGTTTGCAACGATAACTTGGTATATCCACTATACGACCATTAACTAAAATATGTCTATGGTTAACTAATTGCCTAGCTCCAGGAATGGTCGAAGCCATACCCAATCGAAAAAGGATGTTATCCAAACGCATTTCAAGTAGTTGTAGTAAAACCTGACCTGTTGACCCTTTGGCTTTTCCAGCGATATGTACATATCTAACTAATTGTCGCTCCGTCAGACCATAATGAAAACGCAATTTCTGTTTTTCTTCTAGACGAATACGATATTGCGATCTTTTCCCAGAACGCAATTGGGTTTTAAGATCACTTCCGGATTTAGGTCTTTTACTAGTTAGTCCTGGTAAAGTCCCCAGACGGCGTATTTTTTTGAAACGAGGTCCTCGATAACGAGACATAAAGACTCCTTTTTTTATTTTATTGAAATTTCATTTTACAGAATAAATCTTAAATTAAGACTGAACTAAAGGATAAACAAAGCAAAGCTAAATTTACTGAAGTATTACAAAGTAGAATGAAATGAATTCTATTAATATCCGGATTTTTTGTATATGTATATATAGGAAGTTGAGGCTCCGTTTTATGATTTGTTCTGTAGAGATCTAATTGCTCCAATCCATTTTTTATTCATAGTTACAAGTTACCACGACATAATAGATCGGTGATCCAACATTTTGAGAAAAGGAGAGATTATCAATCATGGAAAAATCGATAGAGAAAAAAAAGCCAGCTATCGGAATCGAACCGATGACCATCGCATTACAAATGCGATGCTCTAACCTCTGAGCTAAGCGGGCTCACATAACAGAAATAGAAATAGTATAACAAATAGAAATAGTGTATAGGAATTCAGGAAACTGCTGGATCTTAGCTTAGGGCTATTAGCTATTAATTTAATATGAACTATATAGTTCATATTCATAGTTCTATTGTTATATCTATATCATTATATATATATCATTAGATATATTAGTTATATCTAATATTATTAGTTATAACTAATTACATTAATTATTATTTATACATTCTATTCTTTTTTTTATGCATTTTATACATTTTATTTATATATTTATACATTCTATTTATATTTTTTAATATGTATATATATATGTTAATGAATATGTATATATAATTATATATATAATTATTAATGAAAATTGAAAATTATAAATTATGATTATAAAAAATCTAATTATTTCTTAATATAAAATTTATTTATTTCTTAAAGTAAAGCAGTTATAGCAATAATTATAGCGTATAGCGAGCGGATCGGTCCTAAGAAAAGATAAAGATAAGATAAGGATAAAGATACAATCCAAATTAGAATGAGACATTCTTCTGGTTTCATTCGGAAAAGGAAGAGATAGGACGAAAAAAAAAAAAGAAGAATGAATATCGACCGTTCCAGTATTCCAAATCGCACTGTAAAAAAGAAAGGGAGGGAGAAACATATATATGGGATATATCTATCCATATTGAATTGCGGATACATCAATGATAGAATCATTTCTGATTGAAACAAGGTTTATCCAATAGAAATAAACTGATAGAGGATCGCCAAAAAAATCAAATAGCAGCATACACTTTTTCGATATGGGAATCATTATCTAATGAATTCAACGGTTCCAAAATAAATGAAAGAGATGGGTGGAATTCCAACTGGATCTTGGTCTCAAATCAAAAGGGGATATGGCGAAATTGGTAGACGCTACGGACTTGATTGGATTGAGCCTTGGTATGGAAACCTACTAAGTGGTAACTTCCAAATTCAGAGAAACCCTGGAATTAAAAATGGGCAATCCTGAGCCAAATCCTTATTTTGAGAAAACAAGGGTTTATAAAACTAGAATAAAAAAGGATAGGTGCAGAGACTCAATGGAAGCTGTTCTAACGAATGGAGTTGACTACGTTGTGTTGGTAGCTGGAATTCCTCTATCGAAATTACAGAAAGGACGGCCCTATATAATATATCTAATACGTACGTATACATACTAACATATCAAACGATTAATCACGACCCGAATCTATCGAATATATATATATATATGAAAGAAAAAATTCAGAGTTATTGTGAATCCATTCCAATCGAAGTTGAAGGAAGAATCGAATATTCAGTGATCAAATCATTCATTCCAGAGTTTGATAGATCTTTTGAAAAACCGATTAATCGGACGAGAATAAAGAGAGAGTCCCGTTCTACATGTCAATACCGACAACAATGAAATTTATAGTAAGAGGAAAATCCGTCGACTTTAGAAATCGTGAGGGTTCAAGTCCCTCTATCCCCAACAAAAAGTCCATTTTACTTCCTAACTATTTATCCTCTTTTTTTCATCAGTGGTTCAAACAAAATTCACTATCTTTCTTTCTCATTCACTCTACTCTTTCACAAATGGATCCGAGGAGAAATCTTTGGATCTTATCCCAATTTGGATAGATACGATACCTGTACAAATGAACATATATGGGCAAGGAATCTCTATTATTGAATCATTCACATTTCATATCATTATCCTTACATTTATTAGATAAAATTTTTGAATACTTTACTTCATTTAATACTTTACTTTATTTAGATTTAGTCCCTTTAATTGACATAGATACAAGTACTCTACTAGGATAATGCACGGGAAATGGTCGGGATAGCTCAGTTGGTAGAGCAGAGGACTGAAAATCCTCGTGTCACCAGTTCAAATCTGGTTCCTGACACATGAATAATATATCGGATAGATATTCATACAAATTAATCGAGACAGATCAGGATATATATTCGTTAATAGTCAAGAGCATGATACATACTTATTCATCTAGCGTATAGATATATACCTCCATTTTTAGAGATGGGTAAAAAATATATGTATGGTTATGGTAAAGAACTAAAGTGGGATTATGTTCCCTTTTTTTTGTTTCTTTTTTCTTTCTTGTTTGTTCATATTGTGCTTTCTCTCACTCAAAAAGAGTGCTAAGTCTTCATATATATATATATCAAAAAAAAAGAAAAAAGTTAAAAAAAAAACTTAAAAAAAGTATAGAGGGGT